TGCTATGCTTAGTGTGTGACTCGTTGGTTTTTTTAGGATTAGGATTCAAAAAAATGGAACAACCCATAATACGAACTAATAACTATAGAACTAATAACCAACTCATCGCTTCGCATTATCTGGATATAAAGAAAGAACCAGTCAAAATATGATATATAAGTCATATCATTGTAGCAACTGAAATCTTTTTTGCATAAACAAAAAATAAAAGTATACGGATAAATGGAAAGGCGAGAGAAAGATAGAAAAAGAATATCAACGATATATGATTCCAATATGTACGGTCTATGAGTCATCTCATAAAAGGGAATGTAATAAAGCATCAATACTGAATTGATCCATAATTAGACAAATACGTGGATAGAACCAAAAATCAAGAGCCCCGAGTCAATAAAGACTGAGAAGGTTGACTCAAAAACAAATTTCATTAGGGGCTCCGTTGTAAAATTCAGACCTAACCATTACTCGAGAGGTGGTGGGAACGACAGAACCTGTGAATGCATAAGATTCTATTGAAAACGAATCCTAATGATTCATTGGGTAGGATGGCGGAACGAACCAGAAACCAATTCATTTTTTTTTTTTGAAAGGTCATGTCATAGACTAATCTTACAACTGAATGTTGAAAGAGTAAATATTCGCCCGCGAATTTTTTTTTTAGAAATTTGAGTCAATTCGATAGAATAATAAAAAGCAAAACAAAATAAAGATTCATTATAACGTTATACCTAAACGACATTATCTAAAAATAGAATAATTATATATCAAAAATCAAAAGATAAAAAAAATTCTATTAAATGAAATTTCAAAGAATCCCCCGATTCAGTATATTATTCACCACGTATATTATTTTTTAATCGTTTAATTCGCGAGGAGCTGGATGAGAAGAAACTCTCATGTCCGGTTCTGTAGTAGAGATGGTTGGAATTGATAAACAACCGTCAACTATAACCCCAAAAGAACCAGATTCCGTAAACAACATAGAGGAAGAATGAAAGGAATATCTTATCGAGGTAATCGTATTTGCTTTGGTAGATATGCTCTTCAAGCGCTTGAACCCGCTTGGATCACATCTAGACAAATAGAAGCGGGTCGGCGAGCAATGACACGAAATGCACGCCGCGGTGGAAAAATATGGGTACGTATATTTCCAGACAAACCCGTTACAGTAAGACCTACAGAAACACGTATGGGTTCGGGGAAAGGATCTCCCGAATATTGGGTAGCTGTTGTTAAACCCGGGAGAATACTTTATGAAATGAGCGGAGTAGCAGAAAATATAGCCAGAAGGGCTATTTCAATAGCGGCATCCAAAATGCCTATACGAACCCAATTCATTCTTTCGGTATAGGATAGGAAGAACCAAAGGAAATCGTTTTTGTATAAAAAAACAATTGCAGGTTTCTTGTTTTGAACAAACAATATTTCTTTTTTTTTATTTCACCCCTTACATTGAAAAAGACAAAAAAAAAAAAAAACGATATGATTCAACCTCAAACCCATTTGAATGTAGCGGATAACAGCGGGGCCCGAAAATTGATGTGTATTCGAATCATAGGAGCTAGTAATCGGCGATATGCTCATATTGGTGATGTTATTGTTGCTGTAATCAAAGAAGCAGTACCAAATACACCTCTAGAAAGATCAGAAGTGATCCGAGCTGTAATTGTACGTACTTGTAAAGAACTCAAACGGGACAACGGTATGATAATACGATATGATGACAATGCTGCAGTTGTTATTGATCAAGAAGGAAATCCAAAAGGAACCCGAATTTTTGGCGCGATCCCCCGGGAATTAAGACAGTTAAATTTCACTAAAATCGTTTCATTAGCACCTGAAGTATTATAAGGGAAGACCGTGATGTAGTTTATAGTATTTGAATGAAATAGATTAATTTAATTAGTAGATTGTTTATATATCACGTATATACCTTTAATAATTCATAAATATTTATGAATTCAGAAAAAAAGAAAAAGAGCATGTTGATTATATCAAAATTCGGGGGTAACAATAATCTTAGTTTATCATGAGTAAAGACACTATTGCTGACATAATAACCTCTATACGAAATGCTGACATGAATGAAAAAAGAACAGTTCGAATACCATCTACTTACATCACTGAAAATATTGTTAAAATCCTTTTACGAGAAGGTTTTATTGAAAACGTGAGAAAACATCAAGAAAGCAATAAATATTTTTTAGTTTTAACCCTACGACATAGGAGAAATAGGAAAGGAGCGTATAGAACTGTTCTAAATTTAAAACGGATCAGCCGGCCTGGCCTACGAATCTATTCTAACTATCAACGAATTCCGAGAATTTTAGGCGGAATGGGGATTGTAATTCTTTCTACTTCTCGAGGTATAATGACAGACCGGGAGGCTCGAATAGAAGGAATCGGCGGAGAAATTTTGTGTTATATATGGTAATCTTTCTGATAGCCAAATTATATGCGGAACTTGCCTATTTGTTTTGTGAAAAAAAGGTAACGGGTAGGTTTCTAATACTATGCCTCTTAGATTCGTTGATACTTCAAGGCCGTTTTCCCTGGAATGAAAGAAAAAAAAAGATTCGCGAGGTTTTAATTACTGAACTACGTCCCAATGGTATGTATGTTTCGAGTTCGTTTAGATAATGAAAATCTGATTCTGCGTTTTGCTTCGGGAAGGGTTCAACGTAATTTTATACGTATACTACCAGTAAATAGAATCAAAATTGTGGTAAGTTCTTATGATTCAACTAAAGGACATATAATTTGTATACTCTTTTGTATACTCTAAAGTAAAGACTCACATAATTAGGTGGTTTTTTCAATTTCAACATTCTTTCGTGGGGATACAATTCGAAGTTAAAGATTTTAAGAAACTTATTTTCTTCCAATTAAATAGATTCAGAATTAAGAAAAGGAGTGACAAATATGAAAATAAGGGCCTCTGTTCGTAAAATTTGTGAAAAATGTCGATTGATCCGTAGGCGGGGACGAATTATAGTAATTTGTTCCAACCCGAGACATAAACAAAGACAAGGATAATCTTTCTAAAACAAAAAGGACTCCCGAAATCTAAAGGACCTGATGTACAGATGTACAAAAAAATCAGTAAAAAAACAGGATCTGTTTTGACATGAAATGGATATATCCATATATCTCTGACTTATATTTATGAGATGATAAAATATGGCAAAACCTATACCAAAAATTGGTTCACGTAGAAATAGACGTATTGGTTCACGTAAGAATGTGCGTAGAATACCAAAGGGAGTTATTCATGTTCAAGCAAGTTTCAACAATACCATTGTGACTGTTACAGATGTACGAGGTCGAGTAATTTCTTGGTCCTCCGCCGGTACTTGTGGATTCAAGGGTACAAGAAGAGGGACACCATTTGCCGCCCAAACCGCAGCGGGAAATGCTATTCGGACAGTGGTGGATCAAGGTATGCAACGAGCAGAAGTCATGATAAAGGGACCGGGTCTCGGGAGAGATGCGGCATTAAGAGCTATTCGTAGAAGTGGCATACTATTAAGTTTCATACGGGATGTAACCCCTATGCCACATAATGGCTGTAGGCCCCCCAAAAAAAGACGTGTGTAAACATTGAAGAGATTTCAAGAGAAATAAATAATTCAATGATTTGATCAAATAATATTACTATGGTTCGAGAGAAAGTAACAGTATCTACTCGGACACTACAGTGGAAGTGTGTTGAATCAAGAGCAGACAGTAAGCGTCTTTATTATGGACGCTTTATTCTGGCCCCACTTATGAAAGGCCAAGCCGATACAATCGGCATCGCGATGCGAAGAGCCTTACTCGGAGAAATAGAAGGAACATGTATTACACGTGCAAAATCTGAGAAAATACCACATGAATATTCTACCATCGTAGGTATTCAAGAATCTGTACATGAAATTTTAATGAATTTGAAAGAAATTGTATTGAGAAGTAATCTGTATGGAACTCGTAACGCGTCTATTTGTGTCAAGGGTCCTGGATATGTAACTGCTCAAGACATTATTTTACCACCCTCTGTGGAAATCGTTGATAATACACAGCATATAGCTAATCTAACAGAACCAATTCATTTTTGTATTGAATTACAAATCGAGAGGAATCGTGGATATCGTATAAAAACGCCAAATAACTTTCAAGACGGAAGTTATCCTATAGATGCTGTATTCATGCCCGTTCGAAATGCGAATCATAGTATTCATTCTTATGTGAATGGGAATGAAAAACAAGAGATACTTTTTATCGAAATATGGACAAATGGAAGTTTAACTCCTAAAGAAGCACTTCATGAAGCCTCTCGGAATTTGATTGATTTATTTATTCCCTTTTTACATGCAGAAGAAGAAAACTTCCATTTCGAAAACAATCAACACAAAGTTACTTTACCCCTTTTTACTTTTCATGGTAAATTGGCTAATCCAAGTAAAAGTAAAAAAGAAATCGCATTGAAATATATTTTTATTGACCAATCAGAATTGCCCCCCAGGGTCTATAATTGCCTCAAAAGGTCCAATATACATACATTATTGGACCTTTTGAATAACAGTCAAGAAGATCTTATGAAAATTAAACATTTTCGCATAGAAGATGTAAAGCATATATTGAGCATTCTCGAAATAAAAAAGAATTTCGAATAATTTTAAATGCGTTTTTTTTTTATTTTTTTTTTCTAAGGTTTTGTCTAAAAAGATAAAAATTTAAATCTTTAGCACAATCCATATATTCGGAATAGATCCAAAATTAAATGGAATAGATGTATCTAGGGAAAATTCACTTTGAAGCGACGATTCCCTAGATACACACGTCGTAATCTATTTTTTTATTTAACAATTAAATCAATTTAAAAAAGACCTAAAGTTAGGGACTTATCAATAGGCAGTGTTGCTCCAATACCCAACCAAAGAGCTACTGCAGTACCAATCAAAAAAACGGTTGTCGCTACGGGACGGCGAAATGGATTTTGGAATTTATTAACATTCTCCAAA